TTCCCCCAACTAACGAAGAGATCTTGGCGGAATTGCCACATATGAAATTGAGCACAATTTTGCAAAGAAATACCCCACTTGTTTCTCGAGAAGAGATGGGAAACGTGCTCAATATCATTTGATTGAATAGTTGCCTCAGCTCCTTGTTGTTTGAAGAAACCCTCCCCTTCAATTGGTCTTTTTTCACGAAAAGCAGACATGAGATAACAAATCAAGTCTTTCCCTAAGATTTCGAATAGCTGTCCCGAATTCAAGTTGATTATGTTTCGCTTCTTCCTCGGAGAAAGACGATCAAACAATTCCCAATCATGGTCCTTGCGGATCGGATCATCCGTATAGGATAAAAAAAGAAACTCCAGATATTTGCTATCTTTCTCTTTGAATGAGATCTCAATTCCAGCTACGGTTTCATTAGCTATCTTACAACTAGAATCCCTCTTTTTTCCGACCCGGTTCCTCCACCACCGCGAACCCCGGTTCGATTCGGGCATGATACACTTTTTATTTATTGGGAGAACCCAAGTACTCTCTTGCGGATCCATGAAACAACTCTCAGAAATCTTTTTCCCTTTTGGAAGATACAGGAGCGAAACAATCAACCTATTGATATTGGAAGACCAAAAAGATTCTTCCAATGTCTCATTTCTGGGTCCAATGGAATTCATAGGTATAGGAAGAAGCCCCATCAAATAGAGATTTTTTCTTTCGACCATCTTTCGATTGGTAATACGAGATATAAGGACCGCTACTACAAGCAGTACTACACCTTTGATCGTGAAATATCGATTGCTTGTTGAACCCTGTGAATCACGTGAAAGTAGGATACTCCAAATTCGGGGGTCAAAGAGTTTCATAAAACGTTCTTGGTGGAAAAAAATGTGAGTGAAAGATCCCACTGAATCGAATTTGATCCATGAATCTAAGAAATAGTGAGAATTCTTGATCTCTCTCAATTCGAAGATCCAGGATTTGAATTGATGTCGTTTCATTGATTCCTCCTAAAGATTTTCATTGATTCCTCCTAAAGATTTCATTTCAATTTGAATTTTGTTATTCACGATGTACGATGAGCCCTGTTAAGCATCCATGGCTGAATGGTTAAAGCGCCCAACTCATAATTGGCAAATTCGTAGGTTCAATTCCTGCTGGATGCATGCCAATGGGAACGTTCAATAAGTCTATTGGAATTGGCTCTGTATCAATGGAATCTCATCATCCATACATAACGAATTGGTATGGTATATTCATACCATAACATATGAACAGTAAGAACTAGAATTCTTATCGATACTGGAACTCATAGGGAAGAAAATGGATTTATGGATGGAATCAAATATGCAGTATTTACAGAAAAAAGTATTCGGTTATTGGGGAACAATCAATATACTTCTAATGTCGAATCAGGATCAACTAGGACAGAAATAAAGCATTGGGTCGAACTCTTCTTTGGTGTCAAGGTAATAGCTATGAATAGTCATCGACTCCCGGGAAAGGGTAGAAGAATGGGACCTATTATGGGACATACAATGCATTACAGACGTATGATCATTACGCTTCAACCGGGTTATTCTATTCCACCTCTTGGTTATTCTATTCCACCTCTTATAGAGAAAAGAACTTAAAGCAAAATACTTAATAACACGGCGATACATTTATACAAAACTTCTACCCCGGGCACACGTAATGGAGCCGTAGACAGTCAAGTGAAATCCAATCCACGAAATAATTTGATCTATGGACAGCATCGTTGTGGTAAAGGTCGTAATGCCAGAGGAATCATTACCGCAAGGCATAGAGGGGGAGGTCATAAGCGTCTATACCGTAAAATCGATTTTCGACGGAATGAAAAAGACATATCTGGTAGAATCGTAACCATAGAATACGACCCTAATCGAAATGCACACATTTGTCTCATACACTATGGGGATGGTGAGAAGAGATATATTTTACATCCCAGAGGGGCTATAATTGGAGATACCATTGTTTCTGGTACAGAAGTCCCTATATCAATGGGAAATGCCCTACCTTTGAGTGCGGTTTGAACTATTGATTTACGTAATTGGAAGTAACCAATTAGGTTTACGACGAAACCTAGAAATCAATCACTGATCCAATTTGAGTACCTCTATGGGATAGACCTCAACAGAAAACTGTTGAGTAACGGCAGCAAGTGATTGAGTTCAGTAGTTCCTCATAGAAAATTATTGACTCTAGAGATATGGTAATATGGAGAAGACAAAATTGTTTGAAGCACGCACAGAACCGGAAGCGCCCCTTGTTTCAAAGAGAGGAGGACGGGTTATTCACATTTAATTTGATGGTCAGAGGCGAATTGAAAGCTAAGCAGTGGTAATTATAAAGATCCCCCCGGGGAAAAATAGAGATGTCTCCTACGTTACCCGTAATATGTGGAAGTATCGACGTAATTTCATAGAGTCATTCGGTCTGAATGCTACATGAAGAACATAAGCCAGATGACGGAACGGGGAGACCTAGGATGTAGAAGATCATACATGAGTGATTCGGCAGATTTTGATTCCTATATATCTACTCATGTGGTACTTCATCATACGATTCATATAAGATCCATCTGTCTAGATATCATCATATACATCTAGAAAGCCGTATGCTTTGGAAGAAGCTTGTACAGTTTGGGAAGGGGTTTTTATTGATAAAAAAGAAGAATCTACTTCAACCAATATGCCCTTAGGCACGGCCATACATAACATAGAAATCACACTTGGAAAGGGTGGACAATTAGCTAGAGCTGCCGGCGCTGTAGCGAAGCTGATTGCAAAAGAGGGTAAATCGGCCACATTAAGATTACCATCTGGGGAGGTCCGTTTGATATCCAAAAACTGCTTAGCAACAGTCGGACAAGTGGGTAATGTTGGGGTGAACCAAAAAAGCTTGGGTAGAGCTGGATCGAAATGTTGGCTAGGTAAGCGTCCTGTAGTAAGAGGAGTGGTTATGAACCCTGTAGACCATCCCCATGGGGGCGGGGAAGGGAGAGCCCCAATTGGTAGAAAAAAACCCACAACCCCCTGGGGTTATCCTGCGCTTGGAAGAAGAAGTAGGAAAAGGAAAAAATATAGTGATAGTTTTATTCTTCGTCGCCGTAAATAGGAATATTTATTGAAAATCGAATTTTTTTCATTTGAAATAATGTGATGGGCGAACGACGGGAATTGAACCCGCGCGTGGTGGATTCACAATCCACTGCCTTGATCCACTTGGCTACATCCGCCCCTTATCTAGCTAAAGGATTTTTTCTTTTTTCCATTCATCATTATTGTATTTATTCTTACCTTCATACTTAGATCGAGATATTCTATTGGACATAGAATGCCAATCTTTAAAATGTAAAAAAAAAAGGAGTAATCAGCTGTGGCACGTTCACTAAAAAAAAATCCTTTTGTAGCTAATCATTTATCGAGAAAAATTGAAAAACTCAACATGAGGGAGGAGAAAGAAATAATAGTAACTTGGTCTCGGGCATCTACCATTATACCCAAAATGATTGGCCATACAATCGCGATTCATAATGGAAAGGAACATTTACCTATTTATATAACAGATCGTATGGTAGGTCACAAATTGGGAGAATTCGCGCCTACTCTGACTTTCGCGAGACATGCGAGAAACGATAATAAATCTCGTCGTTAATTTAGAATAAAAATTAAAAATAGATACTTACATTCATTGGCGGGGGATAACCTTATGATAAAGAAATCGAATTCGGGTAGAGAAGTAAAAGCTTTAGCTCAACATATATGTATGTCCGCTTTCAAAGCGCGAAGAGTAATTGATCAAATTCGCGGGCGCTCTTATGAGGAAACGCTTATGATACTGGAACTCATGCCTTATCGAGCATCTTATCCCATTTTAAAGTTGGTTTATTCTGCAGCAAAAAATGCTAGTCATAATATGGGTTTGAACGAAGCTGATTTATTCATTAGTAAAGCCGAAGTAAACGGGGGTCCTTTTGTGAAAAAGTTAAGACCTAGGGCTCGGGGGCGTAGTTATCCGATAAAAAGGCTCACTTGTCATATAACAATTGTATTAAAAGATAAATCGAAATTCTCTTTAGATTCATCTAAACCTTAGATTCATATTTATAAAAAAAATGGATGGAAAGATAATATAATCAAAAATATGGGACAAAAAATAAATCCACTTGGTTTCAGACTTGGTACAACCCAAAATCATCATTCCTTTTGGTTCGCACAACCAAAAAATTTTTCCGTGGGTCTACAAGAAGATGAGAAAATACGGAATTGTATCAAGAACTATGTACAAAAAAATAATAGAATATCCTCAGGCTTTGAAGGAATTGGAATTGCACGCATAGAAATTAAAAAAAGAATCGATTTGATCCAAGTCATAATCCATATCGGGTTCCCGAATTTATTAATAGAGGGCCGAACACGAGGGGTCGAAGAATTAAAGATGAATGTAAAAAAAGAATTTTGTTCTGTGAACCGAAGACTCAACATTGCTATCACAAGAATTGAAAAACCTTATGGACACCCCAATATTCTTGCAGAATATATGGCTTCACAATTAAGAAATAGGGTTTCATTTCGAAAGGCAATGAAAAGAGCGATTGAATTAACTGAACAAACAGATACAAAGGGAATTCAAATACAAATTGCAGGGCGTATAGACGGAAAAGAAATTGCACGTGTCGAATGGATCAGAGAAGGTAGGGTTCCTCTACAAACAATTCGCGCTAAAATTGATCATTGTTCCTATACAATTCGAACTATCTATGGAGTATTAGGCCTAAAAATTTGGATATTTGCGGACGAGGAATAATAAATAGACCTTTATTGATCTTGCCATTCTGCCCAGTGGTAGAACAAAAAATTAGAAACTGTTTCCGTTTTTCCGTTAAATCAAACAAAAATAAACAATTCTAATTCTATAAGGTTGAATAAAAAATAAATTTACCCTTTTTTGATATAATTGCTATGCTTAGTGTGTGACTCGTTAGTTTTTTCTTTAGAGTTTATAGTTGGACTTCAAAAAAAAAGAATGACCCCCACTATGAACTTAATAACTATATAAACTAAATAAACATAAACTAAATAAACTAAAAACTAATAACCAACTTATTGCTTCGTATTGTCGAGATCCCAAGAAACAGTCACTATATGACTGGATCAATCATATAGTTGTAACAACTGAAATTTTTCACAAATCCGATTATGGATTTTGAAGAAAAAAAAGGGATGCGGATAAATGGAAAGGTGATAGAAAGAGAGAACAAAAATATCAATGATAGATGATTCCAATATGTATGGTCTATGAATCACCTCATAAAAGGCAGTGTGATAAAGCATTAATATTGATATAAATAATAAAGAGCCTCGGGTTAATAGAAACTGAGGAGATTGACTCGGGAACAAATTTTGTTGGGAGCTCCATTGCAGAGTTCAGGCCTAACCATTAATGGAGAAGCTATAGGAACGACGAAACCTGTGACTATATAAGATTCTATTAAAAACGAATCCTAATGATTCATCGAGTGGGATGGCGGAACGAACCAAGAACAAATTTATTTACTCTGAGAGATCATGAATTGATCCTACGAATAAAGCAGGAAAGAGTCAATATTCGCCCGCGAAACCCTTATTTATTAGTTTATTGAATTCCAATATTGTCGCTTGATTTAATAAGAGTAAAAATAAAGATTCGTTATAAAAAAGAAGCATTATCTATAAATATACACATCTAGCCGTATATACAACACGGATTCCTATGTAATAAATGAAATATCAATAAATCCCATTACTTAGTTTAGTGTATTAATTATTAAATACATGTGTATATGTAATATTATCGAATCCTTTCATTCGCGAGGAGCTGGATGAGAAGAAACTCTCATGTCCGGTTCTGCAGTAGAGATGGGATTCAGAAAAAACCATCAACTATAACCCCCAAAGAACCAGATTTCGTAAGCAACATAGAGGAAGAATGAAGGGAATATCTTGTCGAGGTAATCGTATTTGTTTCGGCAGATACGCTCTTCAAGCACTTGAACCTGCTTGGATCACAGCTAGACAAATAGAAGCAGGGCGAAGAGCAATGACACGATATGCGCGTCGTGGCGGAAAAATATGGGTACGCATATTTCCCGACAAACCTGTTACAGTAAGACCTGCGGAAACACGTATGGGTTCGGGGAAGGGATCTCCCGAATATTGGGTATCCGTTGTTAAACCGGGTCGAATACTTTATGAAATGGGCGGAGTATCAGAAACTGTAGCCAGAGCAGCTATTTCAATAGCTGCGTGCAAAATGCCTATACGAACTCAATTTGTTATTTCAGGATAGGGATATAGAACTAAACATAAAAAAGGGGTATTGAGGATGAAAAAACAACCACGGGTTTATTTATTTCTAGACAAACACTATTATTTTTTCTCATTCTTTGCATTGAAATAACAGATTCAAATAAAAATGATATGATTCAACCTCAGACCCTTTTGAATGTAGCGGATAACAGCGGAGCTCGAGAATTGATGTGTATTCGAATCATAGGAGCTGGAAATCACCGATATGCTCATATTGGTGACGTTATTGTTGCTGTAATCAAAGAAGCAGTGCCCAATATGCCTCTAGAAAGATCAGAAGTAATTAGAGCTGTAATTGTACGTACATGTAAAGAACTCAAACGTGACAACGGTATGATAATACGATATGATGACAATGCAGCGGTTGTCATTGATCAAGAAGGAAATCCAAAAGGAACTCGAGTTTTGGGTGCGATTGCCCGGGAATTGAGACAGTTGAATTTTACTAAAATAGTTTCATTAGCTCCCGAGGTATTATAAAGACTAGTAGATGAAACTTTAAAATAGTTATAGTAGGATATCTGAAATGGATCCAATTAATAGATTGTGTCTCACGCATATGCTTTTAATAATTAATTGAAATAATTAATTGAATAATTAATAATTTAATAATTCAAGTAAAAAAACATGTTGATTATATCAAAATTAGGAAGCACCAATAATTAGAATTCGTCATGGGCAGAGACGCTATTGCTGATATAATAACTTCTATAAGAAATGCTGACATGAGTAAAAATGGAACGGTTCGAATAGCATCCACTAATATCACCGAAAACATTGTTAAAATACTCCTACGAGAGGGTTTTATTGAAAACGTTCGGAAACATCAGGAAAGTAACAAATATTTTTTGGTTTCAACCTTGCGCCATAGGAGGACTAGGAAAGGAATATATAGAACTGTTTTAAAACGTATCAGTCGACCCGGTCTACGAATCTATTCCAACTATCAAAAAATTACTAAGATTTTAGGTGGAATAGGAATTGTAATTCTTTCCACTTCTCGAGGCATAATGACAGATCGAGAAGCTAGACTAGAAAAAATTGGAGGAGAAATTTTGTGTTATATATGGTGATCCTCCTCCGGTATCCTAATTTTATCTCTAACTTCCTATTTGTGAAATAGAGAGGAAAAGTTATATAACTTTTCCTTCCTCCATTAGTTGATACTTCAAGGGGGTTACCTGGAATGAAAGAACAAAAATTGATTCATGAAGGTTTAATTACTGAATCACTTCCCAACGGTATGTTCCGGGTCTGTTTAGATAATGAAGATCTAATTCTAGGTTATATTTCAGGGAGGATCCGACGCAGTTTGATACGAATATTGCCGGGGGATAGAGTCAAAATCGAAATAAGTCGGTATGATTCAACCAGGGGACGTATAATTTATAGACTTCGCAACAAAGATTCGAACGATTAGATAGATGATTTTTGAAAACTTTTATGGGAGATACAATTCGAAGCTAAAAAATACAAAAGACTTATTTTCTTCCAAGGAATAGATTCCAAATTAAAGTAAGGAGTGAGAAATATGAAAATAAGGGCTTCCGTTCGTAAAATTTGTGAAAAATGTCGACTGATCCGTAGGCGCGGACGAATTATAGTGATTTGTTCCAATCCGAGACATAAACAGAGACAAGGATAATCTTTCTAAAGTTTCTCAAAGAAGGCCCGTGTAAAAATAAAAGATCTGTTTTAACATGAAATGGATATCTCCATATCTTTCTATATATTTCTGATTCATATTTATGAGATGATAAAATATGGCAAAACCTATACCAAGAATTGGTTCGCGTAGGAATGGGCGTATTGGTTCACGTAAGAGTGGACGTAGAATACCAAAAGGAGTTATTCATGTTCAAGCGAGTTTCAACAATACCATTGTAACTGTTACAGATGTACGAGGTCGAGTGGTTTCTTGGGCCTCCGCCGGTACTTCTGGATTCAAAGGCACAAGAAGAGGGACACCCTATGCTGCTCAAGCCGCAGCTTTAAATGCTATTCGTACTGTAGTCGATCAGGGTATGCAACGAGCAGAAGTTATGATAAAGGGTCCCGGTCTCGGAAGAGACGCAGCATTACGGGCCATTCGTAGAAGTGGTATACTATTAAGTTTCGTACGTGATGTAACACCTATGCCGCATAATGGATGTCGACCTCCTAAAAAAAGACGTGTGTAAAAATAAGAATTAAATGGATTTAAAGAGAAATAAATGATTCAATGATCTGATCAAATAATAATAATATTAGTATGGTTCGAGAGGAAATAGCAGAATCCACTCGAACACTACAGTGGAAATGTGTTGAATCAAGAGTAGACAGTAAGCGTCTTTATTATGGTCGTTTCGTTCTGTCCTCACTCATGAAAGGGCAAGCCGATACCATAGGTATTGCCATGCGAAGGGCTTTACTTGGAGAAATAGAAGGAACATGTATCACACGTGCAAAATCTGAGAAGGTGCCGCATGAATATTCTACGATAGTAGGTATTGAGGAATCGGTACACGAAATTTTGAAAAATTTGAAAGAAATTGTATTGAGAAGTAATCTGTATGGAGTTAGAGACGCATCCATTTGCGTCAGGGGTCCAAAATACATAACCGCTCAAGATATCATCTCACCACCTTCCGTGGAAATAGTTGACGCAACACAGCATATAGCTAACCTGACGGAACCGATTGATTTGCGTATTGGATTACAAATCAAGAGAGATCGCGGATACTGTATGAACCCCACAAATAACTCTCAAGACGGAAGTTATCCTATAGATGCTGTATCCATGCCTGTTCGAAATGCGAATCATAGTATTCATTCTTATGGGAATGGAAATGAAAAACAAGAAATACTTTTTCTAGAAATATGGACGAATGGAAGTTTAACTCCTAAGGAAGCACTTTCTGAAGCTTCTCGTAATTTGATTGATTTATTTATTCCTTTTCTACACGCGGAGGAAGGGGGCATTCATTTCGAGGAAAATAAAAACAGGTTTACTCTACCCCCTTTTACCTTTCAAAATGGGTTAACTAATCTAAAGAAAAATAAAAAAGGAATTCCATTGAAATGTATTTTTATTGACCAATCAGAACTACCCCCCAGGACCTATAATTGTCTCAAAAGGTCCAATATACATACATTATTGGACCTTTTGAATAACAGTCAAGAGGATCTTATGAGAATTGAATATTTTCGAACAGAAGATGTAAAACAGATATTGGACACTCTACAGAAGCATTTCGCAATCAATTTACCTAAGAATAAGTTTTCATTTTAAATCTATTAGTTTAAATCTATTAGAATTATTTCATATATTTTTTTTTATAATTATTATTTTATAATTATTATAAAGATTATAAAGAAAGAAAAAACTTCATTTTTTATCTTCGACACGCGATACATATTTTCGCGAAATAGATCATAATAAAATTCATGTATCTAGGGAGGATTCACTTTGGAAGCGACTATTCCCTAGATACCTACATCGTGGTATTTCGCGGTTGAATCAATTTGAAAAAGACCTAAAGTTAGAGATTTATCAATAGGTAATGTTGCTCCAATACCTAACCAAAGAGCTACTGTGGTACCGATCAAAAAGACTGTTGTAGCTACTGGACGACGAAAAGGATTTTGGAATTTATTAACAT